CAAACGGTGGATCAATCTTCATAAATTTCATCGTCAATGTAAAATACACATATAAATATGTGGGGGAGATCAAGAAGATGCAGGGTCGTTCATCCGCTTGGCTAGTTAAACACGAGCTGGTTCATAGATCTTTGGGCTTTGATTACCAAGGAGTAGAGACTTTACAAATAAAGCCCGAGGATTGGTACTCCATTGCTGTCATTTCATACGTATATGGTTACAATTATCTACGTTCCCAATGTGCCTACGATGTAGCACCGGGTGGATTGCTAGCTAGTGTGTATCATCTGACGAGAATACAGTATGGTGTGGACCAACCAGAAGAGGTATGCATAAAAGTATTTGTCCCAAGGAGTAATCCTAGAATCCCGTCTGTTTTCTGGATTTGGAAAAGCGCCGATTTTCAAGAACGGGAGTCTTATGATATGTTGGGAATCTCTTATGATAATCATCCACGCATGAAACGGATTTTGATGCCCGAAAGTTGGATTGGTTGGCCCCTACGCAAGGATTATATTGCCCCTAATTTCTATGAACTACAGGATGCTTATTGAATGATAAGAACAGGATGCTTATTGAATGATAAGAAACTTATCTTAGCTTACAAGACTCAAGAAGGAGTATTTTTACGTTCTTTCTCGTCTAGATAGAGTAACTGGACTCTCATGTCATTCGTATTATGATGGGATAAAAAAGGGGGGGTTCGAGGTTTATTTATATATAATTAATTCGAGTAAATTACTATTACCCAATACGCAAGGTATCATATCCATTGGGAGATGGGCGGAGCCGATAGGATGAATCAAAAGATACATCATGAACTATGTACCGCGCACATCACTTAGTGGGCCCCGGAAAGCAAAAAATGTGGGAAGGGGCTAAAAAATTGGAAAATTAAGAAATGAAAAGGGATCAGATTGGATTTGTACTGGATCGGAAATGATTTTTTCTATTCCTACCCCTCAACCCTCTGGACAGACTAGACTTCTGTGTCTTTCAGACAACTTCGGATATGTATGGAGTATTAACATGAGCCAAAGGAAGGATAGTAGGGACAAACAAAAAAGAAGAAGGAATATATTCCTTTGCCGATCCACAAGGGTCGGGATGTATGTTGTAGATACCTCGATGAATAACTACTAGACTATTAATGTAACGAATATGTATTGTATCCCGATCCATATTCATTTTCTCTTTGTATATATACATTTCGATACATTAACCATATGCCAGGAACCAGATTTGAACTGGTGACACGAGGATTTTCAGTCCTCTGCTCTACCAGCTGAGCTATCCCGACCGTCCTCTGTACATTATCCTACTGGAGGACATGTATCTGTGTCAATTCATTTAAAGGTACTAAAGAAACATTACAAGTCCTGGGATTTCTTTTTCTTTGGATTAAAAAAAAACCTTTCTTTGTATTTGTAAGGGATATGAACTATGAATGATTCAATAATGGGATTCCTTGTATATCCTTGTATACAAATAATACATATATGTTATGTTCGTTTGGACATATACTGCATTTAGCTGCTGAAGCAAGAGAGAAACTGCTAGGATCCGTTTGTCAAAGAGTCGAGCGAATGATAAACATATCATATCTAATTTTGAACCGCTTCTAATTTGGAAGCGCTGGCGAAAAAAGAGGATAAATGCTTAGGTCGTCAACTAGGCATTTATTGGGGATAGAGGGACTCGAACCCTCACGATTTCTAAAGTCGACGGATTTTCCTCCTACTACAAACAAATTGCATTGTTGTCAGCATTGACAGGTAGAATGGGACTCTATCTTTATTCTCGTTCGATCAGTCATTTCTCTCCCAGCCTTATACTCTGGAGTGAATGATTTTCTCACTGAATATTTTATTTTTATTTTTCTTTCAAATTGGGATCGATTCAGAACACAAGAGTTATGAACTAATTATTATTATAATATATTTAATATATTTATTATATTAATTATATATTAATTAATATAATTAAGAAAATAAAAAAAATAAGGATTCGGGTTGTGATTAATCGTTTGATATTTCAGTACATAGGATCATCCCCTCAGAGTTCCGATGGATAGATTCTTCTACCAACCCCTCAACCCCATTCGTTGGAACAGCTTCCATTGAGTCTCTGCACCTATCCTTTTTTGATTCTCGCTTTCTAGGAAAGGAACCCTTGTTTTCTGTAAACAGGATTTGGCTCAGGATTGCCCATTTTTAATTCCAGGGTTTCTCTGAATTTGGAAGTTACCACTTAGTAGGTTTCCATACCAAGGCTCAATTCAATCAAGTCCGTAGCGTCTACCAATTTCGCCATATCCCCCTTTCTTTTGAGGCCGGGATCCTATTGTGATTCCATTCCCCTCTTTCCTTCCTGTTAGAACCATTCAATTCATTAAATACCGATCCGATATCGGAAAAAAGTGCCTGCTCCTATTTTTAACCCTTTCAGCTCTATCAGACCAGTGTTTGGTTCAATCAGAACCAGAAATGATTCTATCATTGATGTATCCGCAATTCAATATGGATAGCTATATCCCACATATATCTGCCTCTCCTCCGCACATTTTCCCTGCTCGATCTGAAATAGTGGAACGGTCAATATTCTTCTTCTTTTTCCTATCTTTACGAATAAAATCAGAGGAATGCATAATCTCATTATGATCCGGATTGCATTCTTAGGCCAGATCCGTTATAACTAAATAGACTAGCTTAGCTATAATAAGCTAAGATCCCAGCAGCTTACTGAACTAACTCACTATTTTATTTTTATGTTATGTGAGTTGAGCCCGCTTAGCTCAGAGGTTAGAGCATCGCATTTGTAATGCGATGGTCATCGGTTCGACTCCGATAGCCGGCTTTTTCCTATCGATTTTTTATCCATGATTGATAATGTCTCCTTGAGATAAAGGAATAGTGAAAAGACTCTTCCCTTTTTTCTTCCAAATCTCGGGTTCCCGATCTATTATGTCTATGTCGCAGGAACTTACATTCCAATTCAATTATGAGTAAAAAACTTATTGGAGCAGTTGGATCTCTACAGAACAAATCGTGGGATACTTACTTACCATATATACATATATACAAAATAATCCGGGTATTGATTCATCTAATTTCTCTTTTTAGCAGTAAATTAGCACTTCAGTGGGTTTCGCTTTGTTTATCGTTTAGTTCAGTCTTAAGGTTTATCCTATTCTGTAAAATAAGGAGTCTTTATGTCTCGTTACCGAGGACCTCGTTTTAAAAAAATACGCCGTCTGGGGGCTTTGCCGGGACTAACTAGTAAAAAACCTAGGTCCGCAAGTGATCTTAGAAACCAATCCCGCTCTGGGAAAAGATCTCAATATCGTATTCGTTTAGAAGAAAAACAGAAATTGCGTTTTCATTATGGTCTGACGGAGCGACAACTACTTCGATATGTTCGTATCGCTGGAAAAGCAAACGGTTCGACGGGTCAAGTTTTACTGCAACTACTTGAGATGCGTTTGGATAACATTCTTTTTCGATTGGGTATGGCTTCAACTATTCCTGGAGCCAGGCAATTAGTTAACCATGGACATATTTTAGTTAATGGTCGTCTAGTAGATATACCAAGTTATCGCTGCAAACCCCGAGATATTATTACTACGAAGGATAAACAAAGATCCAGAGCTTTGATTCAAAATCATATGGATTCATCCTCCAACGCGGAATTGCCAAAACATTTGACTCTGCACTCATTGCAATATAAAGGGGTAGTAAATCAAATAATAGATAGTAAATGGGTCGGTTTGAAAGTCAATGAATTGCTAATCGTAGAATATTATTCCCGACAAACTTGAACCTAAAATACCCAGCAAAGGTTCGGACTATTTTGTCCCTTTTTTCGCTGAAAGAAGTAGAGGGATTTGATCCGGATTTTGATCCCATTCACGTATCGCAAATGGATCAGCAGTGATATTTTCATTCACTGTCCGCTCTTTTCTTCCCCCTCTTTTTGTTCTTTTCTTTTTACGTATCACAGCACAGTAATTAGGAATAGAAAAAAATCTCTATCTCTATAAAGAAAAGAAGGGTCTTTCTCTTCTCTTAGAATAACGATATCAATTGGTATTTGATACATTGTGTGGTTGGTAACGTTGGTGAATTAGATGAGGATACGGAAAGAGAGGGATTCGAACCCTCGGTAAACAAAAGCCTACATAGCATTTCCAATGCTACGCCTTGAACCACTCGGCCATCTCTCCTACATAACCTTATCTTATTAATTATGACCCAGAAACCAAGTGAATAGCGAGTCACTCATATTATTGAGTACAGGTACGACCGATCCATTATCATATCAAACTTTTCGTCAAGGAAGGATCTTCCTTCAAGTTTCGAGGGATAAAAAAGAAAAACGTATTCATCCTTGTCAAGACGACGGACGCTCCCATCTTATTGATATTTTATTTCTACCGGATTAAACCAACGGGTTGGAATGAATCAACCGATGGATCCTTTCCAGTTTCATTTCAGATTTTTCAACAACAACCCCTCCCATGAGCTATGGATCTATTACAAATTGATGAATCATCCCATGGATTTTCATTCTATAATCTTATGGTGTCTACACGCTATGCACAGAAAATGGGTAGTTATCCTTACCCCATTTTTATCATGGAATGCTTATTCCATTTTGATATTATCATAATGAAATCAAATTTGGGTTAGGTTATTATAGGATAGGTTATTGTTTATTATATTAGTATTAGAATCTGTAGAAAAAATTGTATTAGAATCTGTAGAAAAAATTCCTTGATTCTTGCATTTCGATTAAATAGCTAATAGTCTCATTGGTATACTACTAAATTGGAATCGAAAATCCAACCGTATTCAAATAGTTCCTTATTGATCCCTTCCCAAAAGTACTGAGTAAAAGATCCACATTTTTTGATTTGATAATTAGTTATTAGTCTTTTTTATGTCATTTCGTATCGTACAATTCCTTTGTTGTGGGATCATTTACCCGCGAGGGGTAATGAGAAGAATTATAAAATGGATTGCAAACTATGCCTAGATCTCGGATAAATGGAAATTTTATTGATAAAACCTTTTCAATTGTAGCCAATATCTTATTACGAATAATTCCGACAACTTCGGGAGAAAAAGAGGCATTTACCTATTACAGAGATGGTGCGATTTGATTCCTTTTTTCTTACTTACCACCCTATTTAATTTATTCTTATTCTTACAAAAAAGAGACACGATTCGGTATGGAAAGAAAAAGATTGGTAAAAACCTACGCTTGGTGAAGGTGAAGTTTGGAGATAGAGCAATCCCTTCTGTCGTGTATCCTCGATTGATGCAACCTCAGATGCTTCAATTGTCGATTCTAGTATTGAGCGAAAGGTTACACCTATAGGTTCTGTATTGCATGTCAATTCTACTGTAATAGTGCCAATAGGTGGCATAGGGGAAGAAGCACTACACCTAGGAATCAACAAAACGAAAACTTTGTTATATAATTCCCCCTTCTTCTTATCGGGATCGGGACTACCAAGAATGGTTAGGACAACAAACATCCATCTCGTTCGTACTTTGGATACCCGTATAACCATCAAAGATCGTTGAAGTGACTCATTCCTGGAAATATGGGGCGTTAAGAACAAAGAAATTGCTGGAGTTACCATTTTTATCTAAGAAAGACCAACATGTTTGGTATTAAGTAAGAAAAGACCTCTTGCAGGAAGGCTGGCTAGAGATTTCTTGTAAAAACACTAGCCCCTGTCAGTTCATAAGGAAAATATTTCAATCTTTTTTGTTTGATTCCATGGATTATTTCCCTTATTATTATGCGCAGAAGGGAGGAGCCGTATGAGATGGAAATCTCACGTACGGTTCTGGAACGGAGATCCTTGGAATGAACGACCGTAACGGATGTCAGCTCAATCTGAAGGAAATTATGCGGAAGCTTTACAGAATTATTATGAAGCTATGCGACCAGAAATTGATCCCTACGATCGAAGTTATATACTCTATAATATAGGCCTTATACACACAAGTAACGGAGAACATACGAAGGCTTTGGAATATTATTTCCGAGCACTAGAACGAAATCCATTCTTACCACAAGCTTCTAATAATATGGCCGTGATCTGCCATTACGTGCGACTATCTCTACTATAGAATAGAAATAGAAAGAAGGAAAGAAAGATCAAATCCGCTAGTATTCAAACCTCCTATTGCTAGTACTAGGAAATCTAAGGAGAAACAAAAAAATAGGCTTTCTACATATCCATTGTTCAAAGGGGAACGATTTTTAGAAGCTGTAGCAAAAAAACAGACTTCATAGAAGCCGATATATGAAGAACTAAGTATAGCCCATATACTAGATTCTATGGATAAAGGATCTAATTGATAAAAGAAGCACCGTAAAGATCAATTATTGAGGTTTTTGGCCGATACAATAAGACCTGCTTACTTATGTATGTCATAATATGACGCTTACTTATGTATGTCATAATATGACATAAAAGTTAGGAATCAACTTATGTAATAGGGTTGATCCACTAAGGTATTGAGCAGCGGTGTAGTATCAGATCCCAAGGAGAGTAAGTCCTTTTTTCTTAGCGAAGAAAGTCTTTTTCAAAGATTCTATATGAATTTCTAGACGAAACCGAGATAGTTAACTTTCAGAAAACTCTAACGATAGAGGGAGATATCTATGCTTCATTCTTCTGAGAGTGGGAGAAGAGATAAAACTGATTATTGATCCAAATCGGAGTTTGAAACTCATGTAATTAACTTAACCTCTTCAGGTTATTTGATTTGGCTAATCCAAGAAGGGATAGATCTCCGATAAATCTCATTCAGCTAGATACGGTAGATTAAGAAAGATGTAACGCCAAAAAAGAGTTGACTGCTGAGCCGTATGAGGCAGGAAACTCTCAAGTACGGTTCTAAGGGAAGGAATTGACCTACCTATTCCGACCGGGGAGAAGAGGCCATTCGACAGGGAGATTCAGAAATTGCGGAGGCTTGGTTCGATCAAGCTGCTGAGTATTGGAAACAAGCCATAGCGCTTACTCCAGGTAATTATATTGAAGCACAGAATTGGTTGAGGATCACAGGGCGGTTCGAATAAGAACACTTTCTTTTTGAATTCACTTAAATTGTTTGTTGGATCAATCAAATAGATTGTTGCCCCGGGGGAGTCGATAGAGGAATTTCATTATATCCCTTCTAAGATCGTTCTTTTTATTTCATTTGGTACCTTATAGGGGTAGACGATATATGCATATGGCACAGAATCTCTTCCTTTCTCTTAGCGATTGCTAACTAATAAAAAAGACGTCTAAAATCGATATCGGGATATTTCTTATCTTAGTAATTAGTAATGACTAATGAGAGATCTTGTGATTTGCAATGGCGTAATACGTTGCATGTAACGTAGCATACAAGTAGACCCACCTAGGCACTCATACATCGAAATATGAGTAGACTAGGTTGGGCCAAAAAGTCGTTTTTGGCTCGCGTCGGGAAG